TTAGGCTTTGATTGCCGAGGAATAGAGACTTTACAAATAAAAACCGAGGATTGGGATTCCATTGCTGTCATTTCATATGTATATGGTTACAATTATTTACGCTCCCAGTGTGCCTATGATGTAGCACCAGGCGGATTTTTAGCTAGTGTGTATCACCTTACGAAAATACGGTATGGTATAGATAAACCAGAAGAGGTATGCATAAAAGTATTTGCTCCCAGGAGTAATCCTCAAACCCCGTCAGTTTTCTGGATTTGGAGAAGTGCTGATTTTCAGGAACGGGAATCTTATGATATGTTGGGAATTTCTTATGAGAATCATCCTCGCCTTAAACGTATCTTGATGCCTGAGAGTTGGATAGGCTGGCCCTTACGTAAAGACTATATTACGCCCAATTTCTATGAAATTCAAGATGCTCATTGATTGAGAAAAAACCCCCTTTTTACTTATACGACACGACTCCAGATTTCATTTCAATCTAAATCAATGAGCATCTTGGCATTCTCCTTCTAGATGAAACAGAGTAACTGGACTTTAATTCATATTGTGGAGGGGCTAAAAGAAAAAAAGAAAAATGAAAAATAAAGTAAAGAATATCTATCCCGATCCGTCTCAATGAATTAATTTCATTTGTATGAGGTATGAATAGATATCCGATACATTATTCACGTGTCAGGAACCAGATTTGAACTGGTGACACGAGGATTTTCAGTCCTCTGCTCTACCAACTGAGCTATCCCGACCATTTCCCGTGCATCATCCTAGCAGAGTACTTCTATCTATGTCAATGAAAAGAACTAAAAAAGAAAATATTAACAAATTGGACCTAGCCCCTGAATTTCTTAGATCTTCAAAAAGAAGACTTTCTTTGTAAATGTAAGAAAAAATATATGGACTATGAATGATTCAATAACGGAGATTCCTTGAACATATATGTTCATATCGTACTATACAAAACAAATGAGATTGGATTGTAATTTGTGAAAGAACAGAGTGAATGAAATGAGAAAGATATTTAATTTTGTTTGAACTGAGCCACTGATGAAAAAAAAGAAAGAGGATGAGGATAAATAAAGAGCGAGGAAGTAAAATGGGCTTTTTCTTGGGGATAGAGGGACTTGAACCCTCACGATTTTAAAATTCGACGGATTTTCCTCTTACTATAAATTTCATTGTTGTCGGTATTGACATGTAAAATGGGACTCTCTCTTTATTCTCGTCCGAAATTTTTCATAGATTTTTTGATCTCTATCATTCTAATTAATAGAAAATAGAAATCTTCTATTTCTATTTTCCTATATAGAAATACAGAATAGGATTCGATATAAGATTTGGGTTGTGATTAATCGTTTGCTATGTCAGTATGTATACGTACGTATTAGGTATATAAGGTTATCCTTTCTGTCATTTCGATAGAAGGATTTTAGCTACTAACGTAACGTAGTAAATTTCATTCGTTAGAACAGCTTCCATTGAGTCTCTGCACCTATCCCTTTTTATTCTCATTTTCCATCTCTCAAAACAAAGATTTGGCTCAGGATTGCCCATTTTTAGTTCCAGGGTTTCTCTGAATTTGGAAGTTACCACTTAGCAGGTTTCCATACCAAGGCTCAATCCAATCAAGTCCGTAGCGTCTACCAATTTCGCCATATCCCCCTTTCCTTTGAGACAAGGATCCAGTTGTAATTCCATCCACCTCTTTCATTGATCTTGGCACTATTGAAATTCTTAGGTAATGATTCCTATATCGAAAAAGTGTATGCTGCTATTTTCTTTTTTTGCCCGCCCTCTATTCTAGATTCTATCATTTCATCTCTATTGGATGAATCGTATTTGTTTCAATACGAATTGATTCTATCATTGATGTATCCGCAATTCAATATGGATAGATATATCCCACATATATATATATGCCTTTCCTCCTCCTTCATTTTTACAGTGCGGTTTGGAATAGTGGAACGGTCGATATTCATTCTTTTTTTTTTTTTCATTTCGAATTAGAATTTCATTGATATATTGATATTTTATTTCATATTCATATATATGAATATGGAATTGAATTTCTATTTCTATTTAGATATCTAATTTATTTATATCTAAATAGTTTTCTTTTCTATTTTCTAAATAGAATCTAAAATAGATAACTAATAACTAAGAAATAGAAGAAATTTAAAGAATCAATAAATGAAAGAAAAAAAGAAGAAGAATCACTAGGTAATAGCTAAGATCCGATAGTTTCTTGTATTCCTATACACTATTGCTCTTATATCTGCCCGCTTAGCTCAGAGGTTAGAGCATCGCATTTGTAATGCGATGGTCATCGGTTCGATTCCGATAGCCGGCTCTTTTTCTTTATCGATTTTTTATTTCCATGATTGAAAATCTCTACTCTCGCTTTCTCTAAATGTCGGGTCACCGATCTATTATGTCATGGTAACTTGCAGCTATAGCTATGAAGAAAAAAGTTGACTAGAACAATTAGATCTCTACAGAAGAAATT